TTATTTTTTTTTATGTAAAAATTGTGAAAGATGGTTTTATAAAGTTTTGAATATCATATAATATGTACATATATTTAATATGAATATATGTATATTGAATATTATATATATTTATGAATAAAAAATAGTAAAAGTTATTTACGTGTACATAATATATATAATATATATATATATATAATATTAAATATTTAATTAATTAATATATTAATAATAAATAAATAATTTAATTAATTATTAAATTTAATAATAATATAAATTTATTATTTAATTAATATAAAATAAAATAATATTTTATATTTAAAAAATTAATAATTGATTTATATTTATTTTGTAATTTTAATAAATATTACAAAAAAAAAAATAAGAGAAATAATAAAAATTTATTAATTTATATTAAATAAGTAATATAAAAAAAAAAAAAAAAAAAATCTATGTTAGTTTTTTTAACAATAGATAATAAATAATTATGTTTAAAAAAATTTATTAAAGGTTTATTTTATATATAAATTATAGTGTTAAATTATTATTATTTTAATAATAATAATGATATTTTAATAGTAAATAAAATTAAAAATTTAAGAAATTAAGATTTAGTAATACAAAAATTAATAACAAATTTTGTGCCAGCAGTTGCGGTTAAACAAAAGTTAAATTAAATTATTTCAGTTTATAAGTAATAAATAGTGAATTAAAATAAATATTAAATTATTAGGTAAAATTTTAATTTAATTAAATTTTATATAAAAATTTATGTTTTAAAAAATTTTATTTTAAACTAGGATTAGATACCCTATTATTAAAAATTTAAGTTATAATACTAAAATAGTAAATAATTATTTATTGAAACTTAAATAATATGGCGGTATTTTAGTTCATTTAGAGGAATCTGTTTAATAATTGATAGTCCACGATTAAATTTACTTAATTAAGAATTTTATATATCGTTGTTAAAAAAATATTTTTAATAAAAAATAATATTTAAAAATTAAAATAAAAAATTAATTCAGATCAAGATGTAGATTATAATTAAGAATATAATGGATTACAATAAAATTATTTAAATGAATATATTATTGGAAAATGATATTGAAGGTGGATTTAAATGTAATTTTATTTAATAAAATAAAATGATTTAAAATTAAAATATGTACATATTGCCCGTCACTTTCATTTAAAAATTGGAATAAGTCGTAACAAAGTAGAGGTACTGGAAAGTGTTTCTAGAAAGAACAAATTAGAGCTTGATAAAGTTTTTCATTTACATTGAAAAGAAATTAATAAAAATTAATTAATTTGAGGGGAAAAATTAATAATTTATAAATAATAAAAAAATTTTTAATACTAGAATGGGGGTTATAGTATTATAAGTAAAAAAAATTATAAATTTTATAGTTAATTAGTATTGTAAAAGAATTTTGAAATAAATGAAAATGAAATTTTTAAAAAGTAAATTTAATTTGTTGTATCTTGTGTATCAGAGTTTATTAAATAAATTTATTTTGAAAAATAAATCTCGAATTTAAAGGAGTTAATTAATTATAAAAGTTAATGTAATATAATTATTTTTAATAATTAATTTGAAATGAAAAGTTAATCGTTTTTAAATATATCTAGTTTTTTTAGAAATAAATTTAATTTAAAATTTAATTTTATTAAAAATTTTTTTTTAATTTATAGTAAATTAAATTTAATATTTTAAGGGATAAGCTTTAAATTAAAAATTTATATTAAAAAAAAATTATTTAAATTTTTAAGATTTAAATTGTTTAAAAATTTTAATTTTTTATAAAAAATTTTAATAAAAATAAAATTTATAGTAAAATTAAAATTATATAAAAAAAAAATTTAAAATAAGAAAAAATTTTAAATAATGATAAAATTAGTATAAAAAAAATTAATAAAGTAAAAATTTTAAAAATTAAATTAAAGGAATTCGGCAAATATATATATTCACTTGTTTATCAAAAACATGTCTTTTTGAAAATAATTTAAGGTTTAATCTGCCCACTGATGAAAATTGAAGGGCTGCAGTATATTGACTGTACAAAGGTAGCATAATCAATAGTCTTTTAATTGAAGACTTGTATGAATGATTTGATGAAATATAAACTGTCTCTAATTTAAATATAGAATTTAATTTTTTAGTCAAAAAGCTAAAATGATTTTAAAAGACGAGAAGACCCTATAGAGTTTTATATTTAAATTATTTAATATTTTATATATAAATTATAATAAAAATTAATTAAAATATTTTATTGGGGTGATAGAAAAATTTAAAAAACTTTTTTTAAAAAAAATCATAAATAAGTGAAATGATGATCCATAATTAATGATTAAAAGAAAAAATTACCTTAGGGATAACAGCGTAATTTTTTTTTTTAGTTCAAATAAGAAAAAGAGATTGCGACCTCGATGTTGGATTAAGATAAAATTTAAATGCAAAAGTTTAAAATTTTGATCTGTTCGATCATTAAAATCTTACATGATCTGAGTTCAAACCGGTGTGAGCCAGGTTGGTTTCTATCTTTAGATAATTATAATATTTTAGTACGAAAGGATCAAATATTAAAAATAATTTTAAAAATAAGAATTTTATTAATATTAATAAACTATTTTGGCAGAAAAATGTAATGATTTTAGAAGTCATAAATGTATAGATTATTATATAGGTAGTATATGATAATTATTGATTTAATAAATTTAGTTATTGGTGGATTAATTTTAGTAATTGGGGTTTTAATTGGAGTTGCTTTTTTAATTTTGTTAGAGCGGAAGGTATTAGGTTATATTCAAATTCGGAAAGGTCCAAATAAATTAGGATTTATAGGGTTATTACAACCTTTTTCTGATGCGATTAAATTATTTTCTAAAGAGCAAATTTATTTAAATTATTCAAATTATATAGTATATTATATTTCTCCTATTATAAGATTTATAATGAGATTAATTATTTGAATAGTAATTCCTTATTATTTTAATATGTTTATATATAATTTAGGTATTTTATTTATTTTGTCATGTTTAAGAGTAGGAGTGTATATATTATTAATTTCAGGATGATCTTCTAATTCAAATTATTCTTTATTGGGGGGATTACGAGCAATTGCTCAGACGATTTCTTATGAGGTTAGATTAGCATTAATTATAATATCTAGAATTATTATAATTATAGATTTAAATTTAATTAAATATATAATTTATCAAAATTTAATTTGATTTATTGTATTAATAATTCCTTTAAGAATATGTTTTTTATCCTCAATAATAGCAGAAACTATCCGTACACCTTTTGATTTTGCTGAGGGGGAAAGAGAGTTAGTTTCAGGGTTTAATGTTGAGTATAGAAGAGGAGGATTTGCTTTAATTTTTTTAGCTGAATATTCAAGAATTATATTTATAAGAATACTATTTGTAGTAGTATATTTAGGTGGTTATGAATTGAGTTTAATATTTTATGTAAAATTAATATTTATTATTTTTTTTTTTATTTGAGTTCGTGGTACTTTACCTCGTTATCGATATGATAAATTGATATATTTATGTTGAAAAAGATATTTACCTATTTCATTGAATTATTTAATTTTTTTTTTAGGAATAAAATTATTGATTATATTATAATATAAAATTAATTTAGTATAAATTAATAGAATATATTATTCTTTCTTAAGTTTTCAAAACAAATGCTTAACAAGCTCATTAATTAATTTTTAAAAATTAAATTATCTCAAAGTTTGATTAATAAAGGGTTAATGAAAAAATAAGAAAAGTATAAAATAGTTAATAATTGACCTGTTAAAATATAAGGTACTTCAACTGGTCGAGCTCCAATTCATGTTAGTAAAAAAATAATTGAAATTAATAATCAAAATAGGTTTTGATTTAGGGGGTAGAATTGAATTCCTTGTATTTTACTATTAAATGTGAATGGGAGAATAATTAGGATCAAAATAGATATAACTAATGCAATTACTCCCCCTAATTTATTGGGGATAGATCGTAAAATAGCATAAGCAAATAAAAAGTATCATTCTGGTTGAATATGAATTGGGGTAACTAATGGATTAGCTGGGATAAAATTATCTGGATCTCCTAATAAATATGGATTAATTAAAGTTAATATAATTATTATATTTAATATAATAATAAATCCAATTAAATCCTTAAAAGTAAAAAAGGGGTGAAAAGGAATTTTATCTAAGTTACTATTAATTCCTAAAGGGTTATTTGAACCTGTTTGATGGATAAATAATAAATGAATTATAGTTAATATAGCAATAATAAAAGGGAATAAAAAGTGAAATGAATAAAAACGAGTCAATGTTGCGTTATCGACTGCAAATCCCCCTCAAATTCAATTAACTAATATAGTCCCTAAGTAAGGAATTGCTGAAAGAAGATTAGTAATTACAGTTGCTCCTCAAAATGATATTTGACCTCAAGGTAACACATAACCTATAAAAGCAGTTGCTATTAATAAAAATAAAATAATTACTCCGATTATTCAAGTTTGTTTATAGTTAAATGAATTATAATAAATTCCTCGTCCAATATGAATATAAATACAAATGAAAAAAAAAGATGCTCTATTAGCATGTAAAGTTCGAATTAATCATCCGTAGTTAACATTTCGGCAAATATAATTAATTCTATTAAAAGCTAAATCAATATTAGCTGTATAATATATAGTTAAAAATAAGCCAGTAATAATTTGAATTATTAAACATAGCCCTAATAATGATCCAAAATTTCATAAGGAAGAAATATTGGAGGGGGTGGGTAAATTAATTAATGAATTATAAATGATTTTATATACTGGATTAATTTTACGAATAGGTTGAAAATTTGTCATTAGTTTAAAAATTAGATCGTAAAGGTCCAAAGTAAATATTTGTAATTTTAACTACAGCAATTAAGGTAATATATAAATAAATAATTATTATTAATATTAAATAAAATGTATTATTATTGTATAATTTAGATAAATTAATTTTATTTTCTTGATTAGAAAATATAAAATTGGTGAAAAAATTTATTATTTCATCATTAAAAAAAAAAATTAATCATTTTAAATTAAGATTATTTATAATTCTAATAAATAAGATAGAAAAAATAATAATAATAATAATATTAAAATTTATAAATTTAAATATTTCATTAGAGGCAATTCTTGATACATAAATAAATAAAACTAATAATCCTCCTAAAAAAATTAAAAATAAAATATAAGAGAATCAGTAAGTATTAATGATTATCCCTGTAATTACACATAATAATAATGTTTGAATTAGAATTAATAATCCTATAGATAACGGATGATTTATAAGTAATATAATAAATGAAAAAAAAATAATTAATAAAGAAACAAATATTTTTATAATGTCAAAGAATAGTTTAAAAAATAATAATTTTGGAGATTATAGATAAAGAATTTCTTTTTCTTTGAAGTTTTAAAAGTATAAACTTAATTTTGATTTACAAGACCAATGTTTTTTTTAAACTATAAAAACTAATGATAATAAATATATATTTAGTTAGGTTTATTATGTTTGTAGTTGGGAATATGATTTTTGTTTCTAAACATAAACATTTATTAATTGTTTTATTAAGATTAGAATTTATTGTTTTAGGAATTTTTTTTTTAATACAAATTTATTTGATAATAATTGATTTTAATATATATATATTAATAATTTTTTTAGTTTTCTCAGTTTGTGAAGGGGCTTTAGGTCTTTCAATTTTAGTGTCAATAATTCGTACGCATGGGAATGATTATTTCCAAAGATTTAATTTAATTTAATGATAAAGTTTTTAATAATATTATTATTTATAATCCCTTTGTGTTTCCTACAAGATATATTTTGAATGGTTTGTATTAGTTTTATATTATTAACTTTAATATTTATAAATTTGACAATTAATATTATAAATTTTTGTAATTTAAGATATATATTAGGATGTGATATAATTTCTTTTGGCCTAATTTTATTGAGAATTTGAATTAGAGCATTAATGATTATGGCTAGAGAAAAATTGTATAAAAATAATTTTTTTTTAAGATTTTTTTTATTAAATATTATTTTATTAATATTAATATTATTTATAACTTTTAGAATAATAAATTTATTTATATTTTATTTGTTTTTTGAGGGGAGATTAATTCCTACTTTAATGTTAATTATTGGGTGAGGGTATCAGCCAGAACGAATTCAGTCAGGGTTATATTTATTATTTTACACTTTATTTGCTTCTTTACCTTTATTAATGGGTATTTTTTTTATTTATAAAAATATAAATACAATAATAATTTATTTTTTAAAATTTTATAATTACAGAATAGTTTATTTATATATTTCCATAATTTTAGCTTTTTTAGTGAAAATACCTATGTATTTTGTACATTTATGATTACCAAAAGCTCATGTAGAGGCTCCTATTTCAGGATCTATAATTTTAGCGGCTATTATATTAAAATTAGGGGGTTATGGGTTATTACGAATTATAATTATTTTACAAAAAATTAGGTTAAAGATAAATTTTATTTTTGTAGTGATTAGATTAATTGGGGGGTTATTTATTAGTTTAAAATGTTTTTGTCAAGTTGATATAAAATCTTTAATTGCTTATTCATCTGTGGCTCATATAAGTATAGTAATTGGGGGGGTTATAACAATAAATTATTGAGGATTTATAGGGGCTTATATTATAATAATAGGCCATGGATTATGTTCTTCTGGGATATTTTGTTTATCAAATGTTAATTATGAACGTTTAATAAGACGAAGATTATTTTTAAATAAAGGATTAATGAATTTAATACCTTCAATAAGAATATGATGATTTTTAATAATATCCTCAAATATAGCAGCGCCACCTTCATTAAATTTAATGGGAGAAATTAGGTTAATTAATAGATTAGTTAGATGGTCATGAGTAACTATATTAATATTAATTTTAATTTCATTTTTTAGAGCTGGGTATAGATTATATTTATTTTCTTATACCCAACATGGGGAGTATAATTTAGGGGTTTATAGATTCTATAGAGGGGTATCTCGAGAATATTTAATATTATGTTTACATTGATTACCTTTAAATCTATTAATTTTAAAAATTGATTATATTATAATTTGATTTGATTTAAATAATTTAAATAAAATATTGATTTGTGGAATCCAAAATATGATGAAATCATTTTAAATTATTCAAAAATTTTCTATCTGCTTTATCACATTTTTTTTTTTTTTTTTTTATATATTAATTATTTTTTTTTGTATAATTTATTTTATTTCGAATAATTTGACAATAATAATTGAGTGAGAATTAATTTCTTTTAATTCAATGAATATTATTATATCAATTTTATTAGATTGAATATCTTTATTTTTTATAATATTTGTTCTGATAATTTCTTCTTCGGTAATTTATTATAGGAAAAGTTATATGAGTTCAGAGATTAATTTAAATCGATTTATTATTTTAGTTATTATATTTGTTATGTCTATAGTTTTATCAATTACTAGTCCAACTATAATTAGGATTTTTTTAGGGTGAGATGGGTTAGGTTTAATCTCATATTGTTTAGTAATTTATTATCAAAATTTAAAATCTTATAATGCTGGGATATTAACGGCATTATCTAATCGAATTGGGGATGTGATGATTTTAATAGTTATTTCTTGAATAATAAATTATGGGAGATGAAATTATATTTTTTATTTAAATTTTATAAAAAATGATTTAGAAATGGAATTAGTAAGAGTAATAATTATTTTAGCTGCAATAACTAAAAGAGCTCAAATTCCATTTAGATCTTGGTTACCTGCAGCAATGGCAGCACCTACTCCTGTTTCTTCTTTAGTTCATTCATCAACTTTAGTAACTGCTGGGGTTTATTTATTAATTCGTTTTAATATTTTATTACTCGATATAGTAATATTAAAGATTTTATTATTATTATCAGGTTTAACGATATTAATAGCTGGAATTAGAGCAAATTATGAATATGATTTAAAAAAAATTATTGCTTTGTCAACTTTAAGACAATTAGGTTTAATAATAAGAATTTTAAGAATAGGGTATGGAGATTTAGCTTTTTTTCATCTTTTAACTCATGCTATGTTTAAAGCTTTATTATTTATGTGCGCTGGGGTAATTATTCATATAATAAATAATAATCAAGATATTCGTATAATAGGGGGGATTAGATTTTATATTCCATTAACTTCTTTATGTTTAAATATTTCAAATATAGCTTTATGTGGAATTCCATTTTTAGCTGGATTTTATTCAAAAGATTTAATTTTAGAGATAGTTATATTAAGAAATTTAAATTTAATAGTTTTTTATTTATATTATTTCTCTACAGGATTAACGGTTTTTTACACTTTTCGTTTATTAATATATTTAATAATTAATGATTATAATTTATTAAGAGTTTTTAATTTATATGATGAAGATTATGTTATACTAAAAAGTATGTTAATGTTATTGTTTATAAGTTTAATTTCAGGAAGAATATTGAGTTGATTAATTTTTTATAATCCTTATATAATTTATATATCTATAAATATAAAAATAATAGTATTATATGTAAGATTTATAGGGGGGGTTATGGGTTGATTAATTAGGAATATAAATATTTATTCAGTTAATAAATTTATGTTAAGATATAATTTAAGATTATTTTTTACTTTAATATGATTTATACCGTCATTATCAGTTTATGGGTTAAATTATTATATTTTAAATTTTAGAAAAAATTTGTATAAAAATGTTGATTTAGGTTGAAGAGAAATTTATAGAGGGGAGGGTATAATAAATTTATTAAAAAGTTACAGTTTAGTTTTTAGAATATATCAAATAAATAATTTTAAAATTTATTTATTTAGATTTGTTTTATTTATAATTTTAAATATAATTTTTATTATAATTTATTTAAATAGCTTAATTAGAGTTTAATATTGAAGATATTAAGGTGATTGGTATAATCTTTAAATATTTATAAATAAATTTTATTATTTTTACAATGAAAATGTAATGTTTTATTAAACTATATAAATAGAAATATTAATGAATTTAGTCACTAATAATTAAGTTAGAAGCTTAATATAAAATATTTCTAATTGGAATTAGAAATTCAATAATATCATTAACAGTGATATACCTCTGTTTTGGTTTCAATTAATTAAATAAGGAGAAGATATCTCGTTCTTTTAAGTCGAAATTAAATGCAAAATTGCTTCTTATTTAAGAAAAATTGATTATCAATATTATTTGAATGCAAATCAAATGTTTTCATTAAACTATAATCCTAATTGGTTCAGTTTAATATATTTTGATTTCATTCATGGTATAAACCAATTAGTAATATAATGATAAAGAATAAATTAATTATTCATCAATTTATAATATTAACAATTTTAAATGTTGAAATTAATGGGAAAATTAATGCAATTTCAACATCAAAAATTAAAAAAATTATTGAGATTAAAAAAAAATGAAGGGAAAAAGGGATACGAGCTAATGATTTAGGGTCAAACCCACATTCGAATGGGGAGCATTTTTCTCGGTCTATTAATGATTTTTTAGAGATAAAAAATGAAATTGTAATAAAAATTATTGAAATAAAAAATATAATTAAACATATAATAGTAAGGAATATTATTATTTATACTAATTTTATTAGGCTTTTTGATTGGAAGTCAAATATACTATTTATATTATATAAATAATTAATTACCTCATCAATAAATAGAGACATAAAGGAATAATCATACAACATCTACAAAATGTCAATATCATGCTGCTGCTTCAAATCCAAAATGATGGCTCATAGAAAAATGATTATTAATTTGACGGATTAAACAGATTAATAAGAAAATAGTTCCAATTATTACATGTAGTCCATGGAATCCTGTGGCTATAAAAAAAGTAGAGCCATAAATTCTGTCAGAAATAGTAAATGGGGCTTCATAATATTCATATGCTTGAAGAATAGTAAAGTAAATTCCTAAAATAACGGTAAAAAATAAACTTTGAGTAGTTTGAGTAAAATTATTTTGTATTAATGCATGATGTGCTCAAGTTACAGTAATGCCTGATGAAATTAAAATAATTGTATTTAATAAAGGAATTTGGAATGGATTAAATGCTGTAATTATTATTGGGGGTCATATTGATCCAATTTCGATATTAGGGGATAATCTTGAGTGGAAAAATGCTCAAAAAAATGAAATGAAGAAAAAAATTTCAGAAATAATAAATAAAATTATTCCTCATCGTAGACCATTAGAGACTAATAAAGTATGTTTACCTTGGAAAGTTCCTTCACGACAAATATCTCGTCATCATTGATATATAGTTAATAAAGTAATTAAATATCCAATTATAAGTAAATTAATATTAAAATTATGAAATCATTTAATTAAACCTGTCACTAAAGTTATTACTCCAATTGCTCCGGTTAAAGGTCAGGGTCTATAATCTACTAAATGATAAGGATGATTATGATTGGAAGACATTAATTTACTTCTCTAGAATATAAAGTACTAAGAACAGTAATTACATAAGATTGAATAATTGCAACTGCGGATTCTAGAACTAGTAATAAAATTTGCAGAGTAATTAATAAAATAATAAAATAAATTGAGATATTATTTCCTATATTTCTGAGAAGAGTAATTAATAAATGACCAGCAATTATGTTGGCAGTTAATCGAACAGCTAATGTTCCAGGACGAATAATATTACTAATTGTTTCAATTAATACTATAAAAGGTATTAGAATTGAGGGGGTTCCTTGAGGAATTAAGTGAGCAAGCATGTGTTTAGTATTATTTAATCATCCAAAAATTATAAATCTTAATCAAAAGGTTAAAGAAATAGATAAGGTTAAATTTAAGTGTCTTGTTCTAGTAAAAATATAGGGGAATAACCCTAAAAAATTATTAAATAAAATGAAAAAAAATAATGAGATAAAAATAAGAGTTCTACCTTGAAATTTATTGCCAATTAAAATTTTAAATTCAGAGTGAAGTTTATTAGCAATAAAATTTCATAAATAAGAATATCGATTAGGGATTAATCAAAAAGTATATGGTATAAATATTAGTCCTAAAAAAGTTCTTAATCAGTTTAATGATAGGTTAAAAAAATTAGTCGAAGGATCAAAAATAGAGAAAAGATTAGCTATCATTTTCAATTAAAAGATTTTTTAAATTTAAGATGATTTTTTTTGATAAAATTATTATTATTATTATTGAAAATAAAATAATTTATAATATTAAAAATAATAAATAATAAAATAAAAAATAAAAAAGATATTAATCAATTAATGGGTATTATTTGTGGGATTAAAGAATATTATTTTTATAATAATTTAAATTTGACATATTTATGTTATTTATTAACTAATTCTTTCATTAGAAGTAGTTGTTAATTTACTATAATATGGTTTAAGAGACCAATACTTACTTTCAGACATCTAATGAATAATTATTAATTCATTCAATAAAATTATTAATTGAGATTCTTTCAATTACAATAGGTATAAAACTATGATTTGCTCCACAAATTTCAGAACATTGACCAAAATAGATTCCTGGTCGATTAATAAAAAATCTTATTTGATTTAATCGCCCAGGATTAGCATCAATTTTAATTCCTAAGGCAGGAATAGTTCATGAATGAATTACATCAGTGGCTGTGACTAAAATACGAATTTGATTATTTATGGGTAGAATAATACGATTATCTACATCTAATAAACGAAAATTTTGTATATTTTGTGGTTGAATTATATAAGAATCAAATTCAATATTTGAGAAGTCAGAATATTCATATCTTCAATATCATTGATGACCAATTGATTTTAATGTAATTAATGGGTTATTAATTTCATCTAAAAGATAAAGTAAGCGTAAAGAAGGAAGGGCAATAAAAATTAATGTAAATGCTGGTAAAATTGTTCAAATTATTTCAATTATTTGTTCTTCAATTAAAAATCGATTAGTATATTTATTAAAAAATATATTTACTATTAAATAAGAAATTAAAATAGTAATTATAATTAAAATAATTAAAGTATGATCATGAAAGAAAATAATTTGTTCTATTAGTGGAGAAGCTCTATTTTGAAAATTAAAATTAGATCATGTAGCCATTTCTAAAAAAAGGATAAACCTTTATAAATGGGGTTTAAATCCATTACATATAATCTGCCATATTAGAAATTACTTAAAATTGGAAGTTCATTATAGGAATGTTCTGCAGGAGGGGTATTTTGGTATCATTCAATAGATGAGGGCATATTTAAAGGGAATAAAACAATTCGTTGATTAATTATAGATTCCCAAATAATAATAATAATAATAAATATAGATAAAAGGGAAATATATGAACCTAAAGAAGAAATAATATTTCATGATATAAAAGTGTCAGGATAGTCAGAATAGCGTCGAGGCATTCCTGCTAATCCTAAAAAATGTTGGGGGAAGAAAGTTAAATTTACTCCTAAAAATATTGAAATAAATTGAATTTTTAATAAATAAGGATTTAAAGTTAATCCAGTAAATAATGGATATCAATGAATGAATCCTCCTAAAATAGCAAATACAGCTCCTATGGATAAAACATAATGAAAATGTGCTACAACATAATAAGTATCATGTAAAGTAATATCAATTGAGGAATTAGCTAAAATTACTCCAGTTAAACCTCCTACTGTAAATAAGAAAACAAATCCTAATCTTCATAAAGTGGAGGGTCTATAACTAATTTGAGTCCCATATATAGTAGCTAATCAACTAAAAATTTTAATTCCTGTAGGAACAGCAATAATTATAGTGGCTGAAGTAAAGTAAGCTCGAGTATCAATATCTATTCCTACTGTAAATATATGATGGGCTCAGACAATAAAACCTAGTAATCCAATAGCTATTATAGCGTAAATTATCCCAAGAGACCCAAAAGTTTCCTTTTTTCCTCTTTCTTGAGAAATTATATGAGAAATTATCCCAAATCCTGGAAGAATTAAAATATAAACTTCTGGATGACCAAAGAATCAAAATAAATGTTGGTATAAAATTGGATCTCCTCCTCCTGCAGGGTCAAAAAATGAGGTATTTAAATTTCGATCAGTAAGTAGTATAGTAATAGCTCCCGCTAAAACTGGTAAAGATAGTAAAAGAAGAAGAGCTGTAATTCCGACTGCTCAAACAAAAAGGGGTATTTGGTCAAATGATAAATTATTAATACGTATATTAATAATTGTAGTAATAAAATTAATGGCTCCTAAAATAGAAGAAATTCCTGCAAGATGTAATGAAAAAATAGCTAAATCAACTGATGATCCTCTATGAGCGATATTAGCTGATAAAGGGGGGTAAACTGTTCATCCAGTTCCTGCTCCATTTTCAACAATTCTTCTTGAAATTAATAAAATCAATGAGGGGGGTAGTAATCAAAAACTTATATTATTTATACGAGGGAAAGCTATATCAGGGGCTCCTAATATTAAAGGAATTAATCAATTACCAAAACCTCCAATTATAATTGGTATAACTATAAAAAAAATTATAATGAAAGCATGAGCTGTAACAATAGTATTGTAAATTTGGTCATCCCCAATTAAAGAACCAGCCGTACCTAATTCAGTTCGAATTAAAAGTCTAAGTGAAGTTCCAACTATTCCTGCTCAGATTCCGAAGATAAAATATAAAGTTCCAATATCTTTATGATTTGTAGAAAAAAATCATTTTCGCAAATAAAATGGCTGAGCATATAAGCGATAAATTGTAAATTTATTAACGAGATAAATCTCTTTTATTAAGTCTTATATTCAATAATGATATAAAATTGCAAATTTTAAGGTGAATTTTTTTTTTCTAAGGCTTAAAGAAATTTTTCTTTATATCTAATTTTGAAGATTAATAGTTTAATTTAACTTAAAACCTTAGATGAAAAAAAATGTCCTAAAAATTATACCAATTAAAGAAATAAAACTGAAAAAATTTAAAAAATAAAAATATTTATTTTTAATATTAATTTTAAACCATTTTATTTTGAAGTTAAAAAATAAAAGGGATGAGTAAATAATACAAATATAAACAAATATTATAATTAATCTTATTATAATAAAAAAAAAAGTAATTATAATTAAATTATTACAAATTAAAAAATTAATTACAATTCATTTAAAAAAAAATCCTAAAAAGGGGGGGAGTCCTCCTAAAAATAAAAAGTTAATTATAATTGAAAATTTAATGAAAAAATTTAAATTAAAATTATATATTTGATTAATATAAAAAATATTAATTATATAAAAAATAGAACATATAATTATATTTAACAAAGAATATATAAAAAAAAATAAATTTCAGATAGATTCTCTAATTAAAATAGAGGCGAGTATTCATGCTAAGTTATTAATAGATGAAAAAGCTAATAATTTTCGAATAGAATTTTGATTGAATCTACCGATTACTCCAATAATAGAATTTAGAATTATAATGATTATAATAAAATTTACATTTAAATAATATGACAAAAGAATTATGGGGGAAATTTTTTGTCAAGTTATTAAAATGAAACAATTAAATCAGGATAATCCTTCAATAATATTAGGAAATCAGAAATGGAAAGGGACAGATCCTATTTTTATTAATAAAGAGGAATTAATTATAATAGAAAATAAATCTCTAAAAAAATTTTTTAAAAAAATTAATTTTAATAGAATTGAGAATAGAAAATTAATTGATGCAATAGTTTGGGTTAAAAAATATTTTAGGGAAGCTTCTGAATTCAATAAATTGTTAGAATTGGAAATTAGGGGGATAAAACTAAGTAAATTAATTTCTAACCCAATTCAACATCCTAATCATGAATTAGAAGAAATTGAAATTAAAGTTCTAAAAAATAGGGTAAATATAAAAAATATTTTATTAGAATTAATTATAGATAAAATTTAAAATAAAATTAAATAATTTTAATATGAATTATAAATTCATTTACATGTATTAATCTATATATTTTAGTGGAAGAAGCACAATAATTTTTGATATTATTAGGTATAGTTTAATTCTATAAAATATAATAAAGGTAAATATTTACATAATTTATTCTATCAGAATAATCCTTTTTCAGGCACTTTATTTTTAAAAAAAAGGGATTTCCTTTATATTTGGGGTATGAACCCAAAAGCTTATGTTAGCTTATTTTTAA